ATTTTCATACTTCCTTTTGATTCCAAATTCTTTAATTGGAAATGAAAAAAATCTCCCCAAGTAGGATTTGAACCTACGACCAATCGGTTAACAGCCGACCGCTCTACCACTGAGCTACTGAGGAACAACGGCAAATTCTATCCCATCTATATTATCATAGACTAAGATATCGAATAATATATACTAAGAGTTTGTATTATATTCCATAAGATAGATATCATATTCATAGAATATGATTGATGCCTTGGTGGTGAAATGGTAGACACGCGAGACTCAAAATCTCGTGCTAAACAGCGTGGAGGTTCGAGTCCTCTTCAAGGCATAATATTGAGATCTATTATTGAATTGGAATAACTTCGCCAGCAGATCACGAAGTTTTGGTGATCTTATCTATCTAATGAATGGAGAGTCCATTTTGAAATCGTCCCGCCTGCAACCCCCGTAAACCAACGGATAAAGTAGATTATATATTCGATTTAGGAGATTGGTGACTTACCCATTCAATGACTTTGGCACTCGACATTCAAAAAAATGGGTACTGTACTCTCGGGTCGGGTGAATTCCATAATAGACGCCTGTTGGCATGCCAACCTTCTTTCTCCTTTCAGGACAGGACCTATCTGAAAAGAAAGAAAATTCTGTACTTATTGGTCGTGAATATCTGAATAGGACAAATCACCCCGTGGATCTCTTTAATTTGCTTCAAAACAAGTAGGCTCGGTCAACGGCAATATGGATTATCGATATTCGGGGATCTTTTCAATTGAAAGATCCCCTAATATCAACTTGAGACGATGAGAAAGAAAGTCTCTATTTTATTTCATTATTCAGTGAAACCAATCGTTCGTTATTGGAAGAGATAGTAACAACCATCTCGTCTGGGAAAAGCCATTTTTTTCTCAAAAATGTCTTTGTGATTTGAGCCAATAGGGTTCCGTTCGATAGGAACAGATTTGATAAATACTGATAACTTTCGTATAGAGTATTAGAACGAAAAACTTCATTTGATACTGACCTATTGGTTCTAAACCATCTCTCGGCATCAATCAAAAATCTCAAATTCGGTTCTTCCATATTCTTCCTAAACCACCTTTGCCTTAGATATTTCCAATCTTTTTTCTTGGTTTGGGAACTAAAAAGTATCTTTTCATCTGGATAAAATTCTTGAGAAAATTCTTGATGTGAAAACACAGGATCCTCTTGGAATAGCAAAAAGAGTGGATCTGGGGGGTCCCAAATGAATTGGCTTATTTGAAAAAAGCCTTGTTCGTTGGAAGATCTCACTCGTGTCTGGTCCTGCATGGTTCCATCCTGCAAGAACTCCGAATCATTCTCACCCTTTTCATCAAAAGATAAATCAATCTCACCCTTTTCATCAAAAGAGAAAAAATTCTCACCCTTTTCATCAAAAGATAAATCAATCTCACCCTTTTCATCAAAAGAGAAATCAATCTCACCCTTTTCATCAAAATTATTCTCACCCTTTTTCTCAGAATTATTCTCACCCTTTTCATTATAATCAAAGTATGAATCATTTTCACCCTTTTGATCATAATCATCTTTGTCCTGAAATGACCCTTCCCACCAATAGGGAAATCTCAATTCATTGGACGCTTCGTCAAATAGAAAGCCCCAAGGGCGCCACAGTCTAGGAGCCCAAAGTATGTGATTGAATAAATCCTCCTCTAGCGGTTGCGGTTGCGGGTCGAAGACTCCTTCCCCTTCTTCGAACCCCGATTCATCTTCATCTTTTTCATAGAGAAATCTATGATCAACGATCGAAGAAGACCCATTTTGAATCATATGTAAGGGATTTCTTGGTTCGGACCGAAGAAGCAACGGCACTCCATCATTATCAAACCGACTTCCTGTCTCGGAGGGTCCCAGCAGAGCACCTTCTATTTCTAATAGCCCATGAACTAGATCAGAATCATTCTCAAGGAGTCTATAAGAAGTGATCCCATCATTGTTTTCATTAGGTCCGGGTAGAGACCAAAAGTCTTGAGCGACCGATCCGGCAGAACAACTCAAAAGATAAAGAAGCATGGTTAATTTCTTCATGCTTGTTCCAAGTTCGACGTACCATTTGTACAAATAAGAATCCCCCTCCTGACATGATGTCTTCTTCATATAGATAGATATAGGATCTACTATAGAGCAATTACTGAGAAGTATATTTTGTGAAACAGCCCTCCCTATCTGATAAACAAGGATCCCATGATCCGGAATCTCTCTTACCTGAGATCTAAAATCCCAAGTTTGTCTATGAAGAGCAGATCGAATTATATTAGTGTCTATAATCGATTTCTTTTGTATAATACTAATCGATAGTGCCTCATTAGTAAGTGCTACAAGATCAGGTACATTAGAACCTAGAGTTATAGACCCCAATCGATTAGTATTGAATATTTGCTTTTCCAAGTGAAATCCCCTAGTATATGCAAGACTAAAGAAGTGCTTTCTTTGTTGTGGAATAAGAAGCCTTCGTATCTTAATACATGTACTTAATTTATCTGGCGCTATTAAAAAAGGGTCTACTTTTTTTGGAAGATGAGTAGAAGCTATAACAAGATTATTGCTAGTAGAACCTTCTTCATAATCTCGGGAAAGAGAGTTTACTAATATACCCAGCGATAAGTCATTCGACTCATTCCTATCGAGATCATGAATGTTTGGAATCCAAATTATGCAAGGAGACATTGCTTTTACTAATTCGAATTGAAGTCTGAGATAAAACCGGTCTAGTTCCTCTTCCGGTATGATATCGCTAGATATCGGATCCTCCATACTTAGAAACTTCAATCGCCTATCAAGCTTACGGTCGAAATCGTCGCTATTATCCCTTTCATAATTATCGGGATTATAGCAACTACCCTCGGTATCAGGTAAAAGACTGTAAATGGTACCTTCTCTTTCATCAAACAGATCGTCCTCATCATAGTCCGTATCAAAACCTATCGGAAAGTTCTCCAGGAACTTGTTTACAAATACTGTGATGAAAGGAACATAGGAGGTTGTCGCTAGAGATTTGAGCAAATAGGATTGTCCAGTTGTTATAGAACCTATCATTAAAATACCCCTAGCAGGGGATAGGGCTAAGCGTAGCGAAAAGGGTTTCCCATGAGATGGTAAATCCAAACAACTAGCCGCACACGGGATTTCTGAATAAGTAATTGTATGATAATGAGCGAGGAATACCCGTCTTTCTGCTAAGCAGGATGTATTGAACTCATAATTCATTAGATCCTTTTTATGAATGTCAATTAAATATCGTAAGTAAATTGTTCCCGGTTGTTCAATCATTTGATAACCAGAGTTATTCTTTGATAACTCATCACTATTCGTCAGACTCACTAAAATTTGATCCATCCTTTTTTCTGTCATTAAGGTAGAAAATTCAAGCAAGAATTGTCTTTCTTTATCAGCAAGTAAATCACTATTCGAGATCCAGGATTCTATTTTATCATTAATCCAATCACTATTCATGTTTTTTCTTTTTTTTATCAATGAATAGATTGCTTTACTTGTATGACTTAAATGTCTCGTATTTTTCAAAAAAGCGATTCGATTGATGGGATTTGGTATAATACTTATGAAATCCATGAGATTAAAACCTTTCCCCCTTGGGATGTTGCCGCCAGAAGGCGAACCTTCTCGAAAATTTGCGAATTGTTCTAGAGCAATTTGAAAAATATATTGTAACCAGAAAGAATTTAGTTCTAATGTAAGATACCTATCCAGAAGTTTTTGCAATTCAATGATGTAGGATGGAATCATCAACGATTTGACCTGTTCGAACTCTGTCTGTAACTCATTAGAGAATCGAGAAAAAAAGAATAGATGTGTATGAACTAAATATCCAGTAATAAGAAGAAGTAAAAGGATTGAAAACAGGAACTCCTCAATATTTAGTGATCCCAGATGTGTTGATATGAATGGTGACTCATTATTTGTGTGAAAAAGATCTTCGTACATTTCTACAAGAGAATTATGTAAACACTTACTCGAAATCTGACTTATATGACCCTTCTGTGCAAAAAACAGTTTTTTCCGAAGAATTGCCTTGGCTCGATGGATAAGATTAGGCAAAATCGATAAAAATTTTTTCAATTTAGGACTCTTCTTTAGTATCACAAATAGGTCTGAAAAAGTCTGTATAACTAGTAAAACTAGATTTTTTTGCCCTGTCCTGGTAAGGAGCGATGGTATTATATATGGGTACAATGGCTTCCATTTTGAGAGAACGGTTGAAAAACTACTCTTTCTTTGAAATTTTCTATACATCGGCCCTTTTTTACGGAATTTTTTTAGAGGTTTTTTTTTCCTCTTTTCGGATGGTAAAAATTTCTCATAATATAGAGTGTCACGCAAATCAGTGTCAAGGAAATCTATGTTTGAATCGAAATCAAAATACTTATACAACTTCTTTGGATCAGACAGATTACTAGCGGAACGACGTTCACGATAAGTTCTTTCAAAATTCACTATTTCTTCCTCTGTTAGAGGTGTTCCAGAAATGTCCGCGATCGAGTAAATAGCTCCAGGAACGCGAGTTGGAAAATGGAAAGATTTGTCCAAGTCATATCCGTCATCACCACTTTGATGAAAATGATTTGCTATCCATATGTTAAAGACCTCTAACTCGCTTGGTGAAATAGTATCTCTGTCCAAAAAAGCATGTTTTTTTTTTCCGCCGCCCAAAGAAAATATTTTCTTTTGACTGAACAAGACATTGAGGAATTGGTCATACAAAAAAAAAGAATTACAGGACCTTTCCCCATAAAAAGAGAATCTTTTCTTACAATCGAAAGAGAAGTAGAAGTTATCTCGATTATTCAAGAATCGAAGTCGATTTACTTTATAAAAAGAGCAAATCAATGAACTTCTATGAAAACATTTCACAGGATTCAGCCAATTGTCTTGATTTGCTATCTCATTGATCAATAATTTGGATTTTTGAGAAGTAGAATAGTCATCCAATAATAGGTCTTTCTTTTTTTTCAAATGAACTGGTTGCAGACCTATTGATTCTAACAACTGATTCCCGAGTGCATCATTCATACGTTTCAATTCATCCATATGGATCTGGGACCTATGAACGGGCATACTCCCGAAACTCACAAAGAAAAAAGGAAGTGAGTTAGAGAAAAAGGCAAGAAGCTTGGACAAAAACAAACAAAGTGACTTAGAAAAATCTTTTTTGTCCATAACCTCCGACCAATCAATCGAATATGCATTCATATGTAATCGATCGAACACTACTTGAAAACGGCTATTCTCCTCAGAAATGAAAAGGTCCAAATGGTCCTGGAAATTCTTGCTCCCCTTGGAGCATTTGTATTTATCTGTATTTGGATCCTTATTCACGGATCTCTCGGTTCGATAAATAAAAATAAGAGGATCAAAGCATTTCTTCTGACTCTTTTTCAAATTTGAGAAACGTTGATTGATCATGTGTTTCCTTAGAGGTATATGATTGAGAATATAATTTTCATATCTTTGAATTACATCTTCTAAGTTGCGATTGAATCGATTACCTTGAAAATAATTCCCACAAGAGGTCTGGACCCATTTTTTTATGATCTTTGGAGAAAAAGATTCATTCGCTTCGTAAAAAAGCCGAGGCAGAACCAATAAAGATTTCTTTTTTGATTCATCCCTGGAGTTGCATACCTCATTCCCAAATTCTTTATTATCAATTGAAAAATCAATAGAAAAAGAGAATCCATTACGATACACCAGATCCGGCTTAGTTATTGAGAGATTGAATATATTTGCCATTTCTTGAAACCTCTCTTCTGATTGAAAATCGCGCTGTAACAAGTACCCCCCCCTATTCTGGTCATGGAATAGATCAAATAAACCAAAAACTAGATTTTGGTTCAAAAATGAAATATGATTTTGAACTGTCAAAAGTTTATCCTTGGAAACCATATCACATTCTCCATCGGATGAAATAGGATGAATTGAGACATTCTTTTGTAAATACATGATTATCTTAACTATATTCGCTATTTCTTTATTTTCCGATTGCCTCGAAAGAACAAAAGAAACATCTTCTTCTTTCTTCAATAATTTCAGATCTTGAGCGGACTTCTCAGTAGGATTCAAATCCAGATGAAGTTTTGACCATCTGTCGGCGAAAAAAGAGCAATTATCTCTCTCAGAGATATTTTTTTCTTTTGGACCAGACAGGAGCGGAACAATCAACCTAGTCATGACCAACCTATTGATATTGAACGAATCTTTTGAGTCTTCCAATTGATCATTACCGGATCCAATGGAATTTATTTGGATAGGAAGAAGCCCTGTCAAGTAACTATTTTTTTTTTCGATCATCCTTCGATTGTTAATACGAAGGATGAGAATCGCTAGTAGAAAAAATACAAAATTCTTGATCGTGAAATATCTTCTAAAACCACGTGAAACTAGGATACTCCAAATTCTGGAGTCTAAGAGTTTGATAAAACTCTCTTGATGGAAAAAAATCTGAATCACAGATATCGCTGAATTGAATTGCGTCCAGGAATCTGAGAAATAGGAAGAATTCTTGCTCTCTCTAAAAATTTCTCGCAATTCTAAAATCCAAATGTCTAACTGATTGTTTTTCATTTTATTGCTCCTTTAAAAAAAAAATTAAAAAAAATATATTTTTTTTTTATACATTGATATCTAATATGTAAACTGAGATTGATATATCTCATACCAACAACTTGATTTGCTATTTCACTGTTAATCACTTGACATAAAAAAAGGTGTCTCTCGTAAAAAAGTTGATGGTATAACTCAATCCAAGTAGCTTCATCCTCTCCAGGAACTACATAGGATACCTTTGGAACACCTACTGGCATAAAAAAATGATGAAGTTGTCTGTCACCAGCATTTGACTTTGGTGTGCAGTTGTGCAGATTTTGGTGTGAAGTTGTGCAGATTATATATATTTATCTATGATCTATATATATATTTGATTTTATATTCCGAAAAGAAGATGATTTTCCGAAACGAAAATTTTAATCTTCAAGTTTTTAGTTTTACTATATATCATATTAAGTATAAGATATAAGCTTTTTCCAATAGAAGAAGTTTGACCCCTCCCATTAATAATGTTTTAGTTTTCTTTATTGGTGGGGTCTTATATATTCCATTTTCATGTGCCTCACAACCCGAAAGAATTCGGAGGGAGGGGTCATTTCGTTTTTTGATCTAGAATGAATAGTTTCAAGAGATGAGAGAATTAAGAATACCCACTAGAAATACTAATCCAATCCATACTGATGTACCAGAAAAGACAACCTTTTTGTTACTTGACCAACCATCAGGAGAAGCAAATACTACAGGTAGAGTAACTAATAAAATCGATGAACTTACAATTAAAGAAAAAAGAGCTAATTGAAACGCAATAGTCATGTTTATAACCCTCAAATTTACCAACAAAAGAACTATACCATTTGATCCCCCAACCCCTTTTGACCCCTTCAAAAAACAAATAAAAAACACATT